AACTAAAGTAACTAAAGTAAATGAAGCGAAGTTTGCTGAAGTAGCCTACTTGTGTACTAAAAAGAAGTATGAGACGAATTGAATAAATATCCAAACGCTTCCTATTTTCTATTATAGAAAATGGATTCCTTTCCTGACATAGTTGTAAGTTCTTATAATGTTTAATGTTAATTTACGAAATTTAAAAATATTTAATATTCTTTGATTTCAAAAAGACATTCTCAATTATGGAAAAATTTGAATAAATAGGAAAAAGCCGGCTATCGGAATCGAACCGATGACCATCGCATTACAAATGCGATGCTCTAACCTCTGAGCTAAGCGGGCTCACATAACATCAATTTTATGTGCATAGTAATTCAATAAAATATTGGAATCTTAATCTTAGGTATTCACTATTATGTCTTATCTATTCAGACTCGATATGAATAGAAAACAATAGAATATACAATTTCAAATAAATATTGAATATTAATATTATAGAACATAACAATTAATATAGCGATATAGAATTTTTCTTTTTTATCACAAATCACTAATAGAATTTACAATTCGAATATTATTAAATTCGATATTTTTTTAGTAAATTCTATATCTTGGTAGACTCGATAATCAATATTTTGATTCTAGTTAGTTAGATAGTTAAATTATTTAAATTTGTCATTTTTGAATTTGAATTCAAATGACATTTGAAATTCTTTTATTACACTTCTATATTTTCTATATTATTTGATTCCATATCATTAGGAATGATTAGTTCGAACTGATGAGACATTCCTCCACGTTCATTCGATTCATAAAATTCATAAACATAAAGTAGTAAAGGCGGAAATTAAGACAAAAAAAAGACCGTTCAAGTATTCAAAATTGCATGAGAAGGGCGACAGGTATATCCTATATATATAGGATATCTATTAATCTATATTGAATTACGAATCCAGAAATGATAAAATCCAATTTGATTGGACCAAATAGGGTCTCCTATAGAAGATAGGAGAATACAGGTAAGAAATAAAAGAGGAAAAATGCTTTTTCGAAATAAGAATAGGTATCTAATGAATTCAAAGGTTCCAGTATAAATGAAAGAAAAAGGGAACGACATCATAATGCAATGAAATCCTAATCTTAACACAAAAGGAAGGGGATATGGCGAAATGGGTAGACGCTACGGACTTAATTGGATTGAGCCTTGGTAAGGAAACCTACTAAGTGATGACTTTCAAATTCAGAGAAACCCCGGAATTAAGAAAAAGGGCAATCCTGAGCCAAATCCTATTTTCCACAAACAAAGGTTCAGAAAACGAAAACAAGGATAGGTGCAGAGACTCGACGGAAGCTGTTCTAACAAATGGAGTTGGGCGCGTTGGTAGTTGGTAGAGAACTCTTTCCATCGAAAATTCAGAAAGGAGGAAAGATATACATACGTATTGAATACTATATCAAATGATTAATGCCGACCCAAATGAGTCTATATTTTTTCTATAAAAAACGGAAGAATTGGTGTGATTCGATTCTTTCTTCAATGTGGAATCGAATATTCATTGATCACTCCATAGTCTGTAGATCCTCTTTTCAAGAACCGGATTAATCGGACGAGAATAAAGATAGAGTCCCGTTCTACATGTCAATGGTGGCAACAATGAAATTTTTAGTAAGAGGAAAATCCGTCGACTTAAAAAATCGTGAGGGTTCAAGTCCCTCTATCCCCAAAAAGCCTATTTGCCCCCCAACTATTTCTCCATTCTATCCCCCCTTTCCTTGCGTGAGTGTCCTTATACACTCGCCCTATTCTTTTTGAAATAGATCCGGGCGGAAATGTCTTATTATATCTTATATCTAAGATATACATCTTTGAGCAAGAAATCCCCATTTGAATGATTTACAATCGATATCATTACTCATACTGAAACTTAAAATTTTAAGATCCAAGAAATTCCAGTACCTAGATAAAACTTTTTAATCTTCTTTGGCCCTTTTGCTTTTAATTGACATAGACCCCCGCCCTCTAATAAAATTAGGATGCTACATTCGGACTTAGCCGGGATAGCTCAGCTGGTAGAGCAGAGGACTGAAAATCCTCGTGTCGCCAGTTCAAATCTGGTTCCCGGTACATGATTAATTTGGATGAGTCTCAATTGAATAAATTAATTGATATGAATCGACATCCCTATTCAGTTTTAATTTGGATCATAACACATACTTTTTTCCATCTCGCCGAGATATATCCCATCTATTTTTTTTATAGATGGGTAGAATTCTTTTAGATACTTTATCTAAAAGAATTCGATTCTATTTCATCTTTTTTATCTTTATGTCCATGCCATAGAATGTTAATACTGAATATATATATATTCCAAAGACGCGTTCAAAAGGTTAAATTAGTTGGTTGAGATACTAAAAAGTCGAATCTAGAGAAATTGAAATAGACAAGATTAAGTTCAGATACAAATAAATAGAATCCGGTTCGATTTCTTCATTCCTACCTACATAACTTTCTAGA